TGTATCATAGACATGGATATAGGAAGATTTTCATTCTTTGCTCATTTTTTTTCGCTATTTTCCGTATTACCTAAAAAATGAGGAATAGAGAATCCATATCAAAAAGTTGAAATTGAAATAATGGTATCCATTTTATTTGAAACATTGCGATGAGTAATATTGATGAATTTGATAAAGGTTCGGAAAGAGAGGGATTCGAACCCTCGGTAAACAAAAAGCTTACATAGCAGTTCCAATGCTACGCCTTGAACCACTCGGCCATCCCTCCTATATAATGATGCCCAGAGACCAGGTTAATAGTGAATCATTCATATTCTATTTTGGTAGTTCCATAAAACCAATTCGAACTAGAAAAATAGAAAAAAAAACTCCTACGAAGCCATAGGATAAACAAATTTGATTAATGAGTCTGTTTTTACGTTATTTTGTACTGTATTGTACAATTTCTTTGTTTGTGGGATTATTTTTTTGATTTCTCACGCGATAAATAATGAAATTATAGAATGGATTTCCACCTATGCCTAGATCTCGAATAAATGAAAATTTTATTGATAAGACCTTTTCAATTGTAGCCAATATCTTATTACGAATAATTCCGACAACTTCAGGAGAAAAAAAGGCATTCACTTATTACAGAGATGGTGCGATTTGATTATTTTTTTTTTTCAATTTTTACCGAAATCCGTAAAAATTGAAAAAAAAAACCTACGCTTACTGAAGGTGAAATTTGTAAATAAAACAATTAATTCCTTCTGTCGTGTATCCCCGATTAACGCAGCCTCATATGCTTCAATTTTAGGTTTATAGTATTAAGCGAAAGGTTATACCTATACTATACTTATGGGGTTAGGTCAACCCTACTCTACTAGTACCAATAGGCGGCATGGGGGAAGAAGCACTACGCTTAGGAATCAACAACACGAGAACTTTGTAAAATAAAAATATCCTTCCTTGTGTTATCGGGATCGAGACTAACAAGAATGGTTGGGACAATAAATATCCATCTCGTTCGTATTTTGGATACCCGTATAACCATCGAAGATTGTTGAAGTGATTAATTCCGGGAAATTAAGCAGCGTTGAGGACAAAGAAATTGTTGGAATTACTGTTTTTTATCCAGTACCAACATATTTGATGTTAAGAAAAAATATTTTACAGGAAGGTTGGCTAGAGATTTGTTGTAAAAACACTAGCCCTGCTCAGTTGATAATGAGAATAATGCAATCTTTTTTGATTCTATGTATTTTTTTATCATTATACACATAAGGGAGGAGCCGTATGAGATGAAAATCTCACGTACGGTTCTGGAACGGAGATTCTTTGAACTGAATGACGACCGTAACGGATGTCGGCTCAATCTGAAGGAAATTATGCGGAAGCTTTACAGAATTATTATGAGGCTATGCGACTAGAAATTGATCCCTATGATCGAAGTTATATACTTTATAACATAGGCCTTATCCACACGAGTAACGGAGAACATACGAAAGCTTTGGAATATTATTTTCGGGCACTCGAACGAAACCCTTTTTTACCCCAAGCTTTTAATAATATGGCCGTGATCTGTCATTACGTGCGATTATCTCCACTATAGAAAGAAAAAAGAAAAGAACGAGCAAATCTACTAATCTAATAAATACTCGAAAAATAGGCTTTCTACATATATATATCGTGCAAAACAACGATTTTTATCAGCTGTAGCAAAGAAAGAAACTTCATAGAAGTCAAAATATGAAGAAATAGATATGCCTAGATACTTTTTTTTCTATGGATAAAAGATCTAATTGATAGAGGAAGCACCGTAAGGATCAATTAACAAGGTTTTGAACCGATACAATAAGAACTGCTTATTTATATCATGATAGAAAAGTTAGGAATCTACTTATGTAATAAAGTCGATCCCCTGAGGTTTTGAGCAGCGGTGTAGTATCAGATCCCAAAGATAGTAAGTCTTTTCTTTCTTATAAAGAAAAGTCTTTTTCAAAGATTCTATAAAAATGAATATGATATTATAGGAAAGTATATGATATATGAAATTGAGATAGTTACCTTTCAGAAAATTATAATGAGAGTATTAATGCTGCTACTTTATTCATTCTTCTGAAGGTAGGAGAAAAGATAAAACTAAAAAAAAATGAAATTATTAGTCAAAATTCAAGTTTGAAACTCATGTAATTAACTTCTTTTTTTTTTCTTTTGATTAACTCCCCATAATGGAACACCAAAAGAATTGACTGCTGAGCCGTATGAGTCAGGAAACTCTCAAGTACGGTTCTAAGGGAAGGAATTTACTAACCTATTCCGACCGCGGAGAACAGGCCATTCGCCAGGGAGACTCTGAAATTGCGGAGTATTGGTTTAATCAAGCCGCTGAATATTGGAAACAAGCTATAGCCCTTACCCCTGGTAATTATATTGAAGCACAGAATTGGTTGAAGATCACAGGGCGTTTTGAATAAGAACACTCTGTTTTTTTTCTACTTTCATATTCGTATTTTTT